AACTGCCATGAAACGGCTTATTAGCAGATTAATAGATCATTTCGGAATAGCCTATACATCACACATTCTGGATCAAGTAAAAACTCTGGGTTTTCAGCAAGCCACCGCTACATCCATTTCATTAGGAATTGATGATCTTTTAACAACACCTTCTAAGAGATGGTTAGTCCAAGATGCTGAACAACAAAGTTTGATTTTGGAAAAGCACCATCATTATGGGAATGTACACGCGGTAGAAAAATTACGTCAATCAATCGAGATATGGTATGCTACAAGTGAATATTTGAGACAAGAAATGAATCTTAATTTTAAGATGACTGATCCTTCAAATCCAGTCCATATAATGTCCTATTCTGGAGCTAGAGGAAATGCATCTCAGGTCCACCAATTAGTAGGTATGAGAGGGTTAATGTCAGATCCCCAAGGACAAATGATTGATTTACCCATTCAAAGCAATTTACGCGAAGGACTTTCTTTAACGGAATATACAATTTCCTGCTACGGAGCCCGCAAAGGAGTTGTGGATACTGCTGTACGAACGTCAGACGCTGGATACCTCACGCGTAGACTTGTTGAAGTAGTTCAACATATTGTTGTACGTAGAACGGATTGTGGAAGTATCCGAGGTATTTCCGTGAGTCTTCGAAAGGGGATGACGGAAAGAATTTTTATCCAAACGCTAATAGGTCGCGTATTAGCGAACGATGTATACCTAGGTCTACGATGCATTGCTACCAGAAATCAAGATATTGGGATTGGGCTTGTCAATCGATTCATGACCTCTCGGGCGCAGCCAATATATATTCGAACTCCCTTCACTTGCCGAAGTGCATCTTGGATCTGTCGATTATGTTATGGTCGGAGTCCCACTCATGGTGACCTGGTTGAATTGGGAGAAGCAGTAGGTATTATTGCGGGTCAATCCATTGGAGAACCAGGGACTCAACTAACATTAAGAACTTTTCATACCGGTGGAGTATTCACCGGTGGTACTGCAGAACATGTACGAGCTCCTTCTAATGGAAAAATCAAATTCAATGAGGATTTGGTTCATCCCACACGCACACGTCATGGACATCCTGCCTTTCTCTGCTATGTAGACCTATATGTGACTATTGAGAGTCAGGGTATTATACATAGTGTGAATATTCCACCAAAAAGTTTTCTTTTGGTTCAAAATGATCAATATGTGGAATCAGAACAAGTGATTGCTGAGATTCGTGCTGGAACATCCACTTTCCATTTTAAAGAGAGGGTTCGAAAACATATTTATTCTGACTCAGAGGGAGAAATGCATTGGAGTACCGGTGTGTACCATGCACCTGAATATACACACGGTAATGTTCATTTCTTACCCAAAACAAGTCATTTATGGATCTTATCGGGGGGTCCGTGCAAATCCAGTCTAGTGCCTTTTTCACTCCACAAGGATCAAGATCAAATGAATGTTCAATCTCTTTCTGTCCAAGAGAGATCCATTTCTGACTTCTCGGTGAATAATAATCAAGTGAGACACAAATTGTTTGGCTCGGATCCCCTGGCGAGAAAAGGGCGAAGGATTTCTGATTATGCAGCAGGATCTGAGCGAGTCATATCCAATGGTGATGGGGATTTCATATATCCCGCCATTCTCCGAGAGAATTCTTATTTATTGGCGAAGAGGCGAAGAAATAGATTCATCATACCATTCCAATATGATCCGGAACGGGAGAAGGAATTAACGCCTCATTCTAGTACTAGTATCACGGTTGAAATACCCGCAAATGGTATTTTGCGTAGAAATAGTATTCTTGCTTATTTCGACGATCCACGATACAGAAGAAGCAGTTCGGGAATTACCAAATATGGCATCATAGAGGTCGATTCAATCGTCAAAAAAGAGGGTCTGATTGAGTATCGAAGACCAAAAGAATCTAGACCGAAATACCAAATGAAAGTAGATCGATTTTTTGTCATTCCCGAAGAAGTCCATATCTTGCCCGGGTCTTCATCCATAATGGTACGGAACAATAGTATCATTGGAGTAGATACACGAATTACGTTTAATACAAGAAGCCAAATAGGTGGATTGGTCCGAATAGAAAAAAAAAAAAAGATTGAACTGAAAATCTTTTCTGGAGGTATCCATTTTCCTGGGGAAACAGATAAGATATCCCGACACATTGGCATCTTGATACCACCAGGAGCAAGAAAAAAAATGGATAAAGGATCAAAGGGGAAAAATTGGGAAGGGAAAAATTGGGTCTATGTCCAATGGATCACACCTATCAAGAAAAAATATTTTGTTTCAGTACGACCCGTAGTGACATATGAAATAGCTGATGGGATAAATCTAGTAACGCTTTTCCCTGGGGATATGTTACAGGAAAAGGATAATTTGCGACTCCAAGTTGTCAATTATATCCTTTATGGGGATGGCAAACCAATTCGAGGGATTTCCCATACAAGTATTCAATTGGTTCGTACTTGTTTAGTATTGAATTGGGACCAAGACAAAAAAGGTTCTATAGAAAAGGTTCAGGCTTCTTCTGCTGAAGTAAGGGCAAATGATCTGATTCGATATTTCATAAGAATTGATTTGGCGAAGTCTCCTATTTTGTATACCGGAAAGAGGAATGATAGGTCAGGTTCAGTGATTCCTGATACTGGGTCATATTGCGCCAATACCAATCTTTTTTCTTCCAAGGTGAAAATGAAATCACTTAGTCAACATCAAGGAACCGTTCGTACATTTCTTAATAGAAATAAAGAAGGCCAATCTCTTATAGTTTTTTCATCATCTAATTGTTCTCGCATCAATGTTTCGAAATATCACAATGTGACCAAAGAATCAATTAAAGAAAAAGAGGATACCCCGATTCCAATTCTTAATTTGTTGGGTCCCTTAGGTACAGTACCTAAAATTCATAATTTTTCCCCATCTTATCATTCAATAACTCATAATGAGATCTTGTTAAATAAATATTTAATACTGGATAATAATAATCCAAAACAGACTTTCCAACTACTTAAATATTATTTAGTGGATGAAAACGGGAGAATCTCTAATGCAAATCCATGCAGTGACATCATTTTGAATCTATTTGGTTCGTGCTTTCTCCCTCACGATTATTGTGAGGGGACATCCACAACCAGAATAATTAGCCTCGGACAGTTTATTTGTGAAAATGTATGTCTATCCAAACACGGAACACACATAAAATCTGGTCAAGTTATAATGGTTTATCTTGACTCTTTCATAATAAGATCAGCTAAACCCTATTTGGCGACCCGAGGAGCAACCGTTCATGGTGATTATGGAGAAATCTTTTACGAAGGAGATACATTAGTTACATTTATATATGAAAAATCGAGATCTGGTGATATAACTCATGGCCTTCCAAAAGTTGAACAAGTGTTAGAAGTTCGTTCGATTGATTCAATATCGATGAACCTAGAAAAAAGGGTTGAAGGTTGGAACGAACATATAACAGGAATTCTTGGAATTCCTTGGGGATTCCTGATTGGTGCTGAACTCACCATAGCGCAAAGTCGTATTTCTTTGGTTAATAAGATCCAAAAGGTTTATCGATCCCAGGGGGTACAGATTCATAATAAGCATATAGAGATTATTGTACGACAAATAACATCAAAAGTGTTGGTTTCAGAAGATGGAATGTCTAATGTTTTAACACCCGGGGAACTAATCGGATTGTTGCGAGCAGAACGAGCAGGTCGTGCTTTGGAAGAGGCTATTTGTTACCGAGCCGTCTTATTGGGAATAACGAGAGCATCTCTGAATACTCAAAGTTTCATATCAGAAGCTTTTGAGCAGGAAACCGCTCGAGTTTTAGCAAAAGCCGCTCTCCGGGGTCGTATTGGGTTGAAAGGTCTGAAAGAGAATGTTGTTCTGGGGGGGATGATACCCGTTGGTACCGGATTCAAACGATTCGTTCACCGTTCAAGGGAATACAACAACATTCCTTTGGAAATACAAAAGAAGAATTTTTTCGGGGGGGAAATGAGAGATATTCTGTTCCACCACAGAGAATTATTTTGTTCTTGCATCCCAAAGCCAAAGAGTTTCCATAATACATCAGAACAACCATTCTATGCTATGGGATAATCCAATCTTTCATAAGAGCGGATTCATTATTAGCTAAGCTAATATAATGGTCATTTGTTAATAAAGAGAATATCGAAACCAAGGGCATATCATAATGAAGCTTGGACCGTGTATCAACGGTTAACCCCCGGTAGAAGGTTCCATTGGAACAATTAATTAGTTATTTCGGGGTACCTCGTCTCTTTTTTTAGAGGAAGTGTGGGGATAAATGACAAGAAGATATTGGAACATCAATTTGGAAGAGATGATGGAAGCGGGGGTTCATTTTGGTCATGGTACTAGGAAATGGAATCCTAGAATGGCACCTTACATCTCTGCAAAGCGTAAAGGTATTCATATTACAAATCTTACGAGAACTGCTCGTTTTTTATCAGAAGCCTGTGATTTAGTTTTTGACGCAGCAAGTAGGGGAAAACACTTCCTAATAGTTGGTACGAAAGATAAGGCAGCTGATTCGGTAGCATCAGCTGCAATAAGGGCTCGGTGTCATTATGTCAATAAAAAATGGCTCGGTGGTATGTCAACGAATTGGTCCACTACGGAAACGAGGCTTCAGAAGTTCAGGGACTTGAGAGTGAGAGCCGAGATGGGGCAACTCAGTCGTCTCCCGAAACGGGATGCAGCAATATTGAAGAGACAATTATCTCACTTTCAAACATATCTGGGCGGTATCAAATATATGACGGGGTTACCCGATATTGTAATCATCATTGATCAGCAAGAAGAATATACGGCCCTTCGAGAATGCGTCACTTTGGGTATTCCAACTATTTGTTTAATCGATACAAATTGTGATCCAGATCTCGCAGATATTCCGATTCCAGCCAACGATGACGCTATAGCTTCCATCCGATTGATTCTTAACAAATTAGTATCCGCAATTTGTCAGGGACGTTCTAGCTATATAAGAAGTCGTTGATTAATAATAAGATAAGTCAATTACTTCGCTTCGGGAAACCCGGAGATTCATTGAATCGGTTATTCTTACTATTCCTGAATGTGAATGTGAAAAAGGAGATTTTCATTGCCGGGGATATATTACGTGATTAATTCATTAATTAATATCTGAAATATATGGTTAAGTTAAATTAGGTAGGAGAGTATAAATGGTTGAATCAAAATAATTCCTTCTTAAGTTCCATTTCTGTCAGAGGGTAATATGAATGTTCTACCATGTTCCATCAACACACTAAAGGGGTTATACGAGATATCCGGCGTGGAAGTAGGCCAACATTTCTATTGGCAAATAGGGGGTTTCCAAGTGCATGCCCAAGTACTTATAACTTCCTGGGTCGTAATTGCTATCTTATTAGGTTCAGCCGCTATAGCCGTTCGGAATCCACAAACTATCCCGACCGACGGTCAGAATTTTTTCGAATATGTTCTTGAATTCATTCGAGACGTGAGCAAAACTCAAATTGGAGAAGAAGAATATGGTCCTTGGGTTCCTTTTATTGGAACTCTGTTCCTATTTATTTTTGTTTCTAACTGGTCAGGTGCTCTTTTACCTTGGAGAATCATACAGTTACCTCATGGGGAGTTAGCTGCACCCACGAATGATATAAATACTACTGTTGCTTTAGCTTTACCCACGTCAGTGGCATATTTCTATGCAGGCCTTACTAAAAAGGGATTGGGTTATTTCGGTAAATATATTCAACCAACTCCAATACTTTTACCAATTAATGTCTTAGAAGATTTCACAAAACCTTTATCACTTAGTTTTCGACTTTTCGGGAATATATTGGCCGATGAATTAGTAGTTGTTGTTCTTGTTTCTTTAGTACCTTTAGTGATTCCTATACCTGTGATGTTCCTCGGATTATTCACAAGCGGTATTCAAGCTCTCATTTTTGCAACTTTAGCTGCGGCTTATATAGGTGAATCCATGGAAGGTCATCATTGAGTACAAATAAGAAATAAAATAATAAAATAATGCTTTGAATTTCAAAATTCAAAGAGTCGCTTTTTCTTTTTGAATTGATTGAAATTCAAAATTAAGCCCATGAATCTTATTCCAATAAAATAATTAATTCATGGGTAGCTCAAGATACCCGCTTGGGGTATATAAATATATATTTATGATATGTATGATATAGAGTAGGAACAAAACAGGAAGATATATATGTACGATATTAATATTTATTATATTACGTATTACACTACGGAATTGTAAAAAAGGGGGAGATTCCCAATTTTTCCTAAGATCCCCCTTTTGTCCTATTCATGTCATACATCGCCTTTATTTGCCCAGTCAATTACGACGATTCATAATTGGGATAATGTTATCCGTTTGGGACGCGCGACGAAACAACAAGAACTATGTTCTGCGGAACCGTTGCTATTTCATTCCATTCTATTCAACAATTGACCAAAATTGGAATTAAGAGGAATTGGATCAATCAATCAAATCTTGATATGGGATGATTCGCTTTGATGAATCTCTTCGTTTGTATCCATGTGAGATAATGACAAAGACAAGAAAGAGTTAACGAATAAGATGAAAAATGAAGTAGGTTAGGTGGGCCGAGCTACATAGCCGTAGCTACATATTATATGTGAACTCCGGTGTGTGCTTAGAAGAATGATTCCAGGGTCCGATCCGATTCAATAGAAATAAGATGGCGATGGTTTACATTATGGAAGAAAACATGTATATGTGATAGTAGATATTCATATATATGGACTACCCATATATATTATATATGGACTACCCATCTATATTATTTCATTCCCCATCGACTTTATATTATATAGTATAGATATAGATTCCACTTTATTTATATGGATTACGATATATAAGCTCTTCCCTTTTTCGTCTGTGACTGTATATGTGGATTGAATATGAAGTTAAGCCTATGAATGCATATGGAGAAGATGAAGGAGGGAGGAATTGAAAGAATGGGTTCGGAACAAAGAAATAGAAGCACTAATATGGATTTTCAAAGACTTGGATAGTGAATAAAAACGAGATATTGAAGTAGTTCTGATGATTCAGTAATATCAAATATCATCACTTCTTAACTCAAATTGGGTTCGGAGTTCTTAGTTTAGTTGTATGGATCTTAGTGATGGAATATGAAATAATAAGTAATGTAACTAATTAATATATAATATAAATATATAACATTAATTATATATAATAATTCATTGGTTTATTTGATTATATCATTAACCATTTCTTCATTTTTTGTTGTGAGGAGCTTACCATGAATCCCCTAATTTCTGCTGCTTCCGTTATTGCTGCTGGATTGGCCGTAGGACTTGCTTCTATTGGACCCGGAGTCGGTCAAGGTACTGCTGCGGGCCAAGCCGTAGAAGGTATTGCTAGACAACCAGAAGCAGAGGGTAAAATACGAGGTACTTTATTGCTTAGTCTGGCTTTTATGGAAGCT